TTCTATTTTTTGTATTTATTACTTTTTTTTATTTATAAATAAAAAAAGAAAATTCTAAAAAAAATTCGAAATACTAAATAATCGAAACTAAAATAATCGAAATAAATTCAATTGAAATAATTCCAAAATAAAAAAAATACTACTACTAGATTTCTAATGGCGATTCTAATGAATAATTCATCAATGACGAATAAAAAAAAATTCTATGCAATTCTGAAAGGGGGAAAGATCCCTCGGATAGAATCATTCGATTATATTGACAATTTCAAAAAACTGATCATACTATGATCATAGTATGATGGCGGTTGGTCAAGCAGGCCCCCATCGTCTAGTGGTTTAGGACATCTCTCTTTCAAGGAGGCAGCGGGGATTCGAATTCCCCTGGGGGTAGGGTACTACGAAAGGAAGTTGATCATGGATTACCAATAAGTCTAAAATTGATTCTTCCTGGGTCGATGCCCGAGCGGTTAATGGGGACGGACTGTAAATTCGTTGGCAATATGTCTACGCTGGTTCAAATCCAGCTCGGCCCAATAATTCGCCAATCCGCCATGAGATGATATAACCCCCTTTGTACTTCAGAAATACCCGATCCGGAGATAAAAGATAAAAAAGAATCAAATTTTCTGCTAGATCCCGTATTTCCCTGGGATTGTAGTTCAATTGGTCAGAGCACCGCCCTGTCAAGGCGGAAGCTGCGGGTTCGAGCCCCGTCAGTCCCGATGGATCCAATAAATCTCTCCCTTTTTATGAAGGGGACCGAGGGCAGAATTTCATTGTCAAAGCAAAGGGGAAATCCTTATTTCTTTTTTCTTTCCTTTTGGTAGGAGAAAGACATATGCGGTTGGATTAGTACAATTATTGGTAGCATTATAGTCAGTATTCCAAGAAATGCTGGCTTTTTCGATTGCCCCCGATGCATGTAATGGAATCGAGTACTATACCTTTTTGAGGCGCGCATACACAAGGGGAATTCCTTTCTTGTCCAATACAAAATTTAATATAAGAAAATACTTTCCAGAAAAAAAAAAACAATTTTTTTTCTGGCTACGGATTTATGGAACCCCACTTACTAGTTTGAAGTTGAAAAATAGATTTCATGCAAATTGCACACTGAGCTTTTGGTATAGGTGTCCCGGGGCTAATAATCTACGAAGAAAGGAGGGGAAAGGGCAGATCAACCAAAGATCCTACTCCTCTTAGAAAGGGGAATGAATCATTTTTCCGATTTTTCATTTTGTTTTAAGGCCCCATCGACGAAAGAACAAATCGGAAAATAGTCAATTTGATGACTATTCATTTTATACGGTCTCATCTTTATCACACTTCTTTGTCTTCCAAGTCAAAAATAGTTTAGTTCTAAACTCCTTTCTTTTTCCATTTAGCTTTTATTGTTTGTTTGGGTTTGGAACTATGTGACCACTGGAAGTGGAAGAGCTATTTGCTGAGACTTCATCAGATGATTGTACAAGAAGGAACTAGATAGATTAGAGAGAAAAAAAGAACAGATGAGAAAAAATGATAATGATAAATAAATAAAGGAATTTTGGATTGGGTCAGGAATCCAAGTTTGGGGCGGTATGGATAAAAGAACTTCCTATGTTATACTATTCAATTCTCGACGACGAATTGATTTGATAGTTCAGATATTGTTATTCATGATATTGATCCGATTCAAGATCATCGAGAGGTAATATTCATTCATTGAATTTACAGGCCAAAGATTTATCATCTCTATGGGATTAAATCCCGAGTTATTGCGAAGTAAAAAACCGATGAGATTATGGAAGTAAATATTCTTGCATTTATTGCTACTGCACTATTTATTCTAGTTCCTACCGCTTTTCTACTTATCATTTACGTAAAAACAGTCAGTCAAAACGATTAATTATTAACTAATTTGAATGAAACTTGACTTCTGAGTTCTTAGCCAAAATTGACGAAATAAAATGAAAAAGATTCGAATTTCATGTCTTAAATGAAATGAGTGGACTAGAATCGGCAGTATTCTAATAGATAGATAGTATGGTAGAAAGAAAGATTCATCTATTTCTTTCTACCATACTATTTATTAGTTAGATTGTAGTTATAAAGCTGCCTCCTGGAATAAAATAAAGATAGAGGCTGCATTTGATATGGATCTATAGATCAATCTACAATATTATCTTGATATATGTGAATATCAATTCCATATATGGGATTGACATAGCATCCAATTGCATTTATTTGCTATATCTATTTGTTCTGATCAATCTAAATTACTCTTATGTCTTATAGTTTGAATTACTAGATTTTTGATTTCCAATCTGAATCTCGGTATCTATTGAAAGAATCAAATCAATGAAGGAAAAGCGATAGATATAGGCAGATTCAAAAAATCACGTAGTAATCTTTTTTTTAACATTCCCAAGAAGTAATTGAGTAAACCATTGACAGTAGTTCCACGGGCATCGAAAAGGAAGAGTAAACCTCACCGATTTTTAACGCCTGAACCATGATATGAAATAAGTCGATAAAGCATAAATCCAATTTCAAAAATCCGAAAGCGGTAAATGCGCAATATGTGACTCACCTGAAGATCTTATTCTGCATAGTATCTCGTTAGACAACCACTATGTTTATATCCTTTCTTTCTCATACAAAGTGCGTATACACTTAACAAAACCACCTCTTCTTTGAACAGTAAAGAGAGAAACAAATCAAAAAAGGGTCCGGCCCTCCTCAGTATCACCTGGTAAGAGGCCGTTGATTGGAATAGAAAATTTCGGAAGAATTAGGTTCGAATCAATTTCCTGGGATCCTCTTCCTTTCGAACTACAAACATGGGAATCGTTGAAATAGCTCTTTGATTGAAAGAGGATGATTCCTATAATACATTACTCCAGTCGAGTCCAATGGAATTTCAAACTGAAGATATTTTTATTTTGTTCAAAACGTGTTGCAGAACGATCTCGAAAGCAATTGATATTGATACAGTTTGCTTCCTTAACTCAATTAGTAGGACCCCTAGAGTCCACTTCTTCCCCACACTACGAGTGAAAGGGAAAAAGTAAAGACTACCATTAAAGCAGCCCAAGCAAGACTTACTATATCCATATGAATTATGTCCCCTATCTCTATAAATATAAAGGAATTGTTCCATTATTCCTCACTAATAATAGTGGAATCAATGGCGCAGAGTCAAAAAGAACGAAGACTATTAATAAACCAATCCAATAAATTCGCTCATTTTATAAGAAATTCCTATATGATTTCTAATCGGGAAAGATTAAACACAAGCAAAATCGGCAGTAACATCTCAAGGGAATGTTACTAAGTGGAACATGTAGGAATAATAGGTCCTATTTTTTTTTTTGTTGACCCTCATTTCAATTGATTGGATGCTTGAGCACTCAGAGATTTTCGTGAGTTCCTCGTATATAATAAAGTATCTTCCGCCCCTTTCCACAACTATTTAGATTTCCTATCGGGCTCTCCAATCTAATTCAAGGTCCAGTCATTATACAATGCATTAATAATAGAAAATTTTGATTTGTAGTAGAAGGTAATTGCGAAGTCTTGATAGCCCCTCTAGCATTCGAATATTTCCTTGAAGCCTAAATATGCAATGCAAGGATATTTACAATTTTTTAGAAAAACCCCCAGACCAGATGTTTAGAATCAAACAAGTATCAACAGTCTGCTTTCTCTGCTTCTGCTGGGGAATCATTCGGCGGGTTATATCAACAGAACAGAAGAAAAGAAGAGATTTCGAGTTTTTTGTTGATCAGGCGACACCCGGATTTGAACTGGGGAAAAAAGGATTTGCAGTCCTCTGCCTTACCACTCGGCCATGTCGCCAAAATGCTACAAATACAAAATAGATGAAAACTTTCCCGGATTACTGAACTGCTTTTTTATTGTACTTGCACCTTGAGTTCTGTTTTCCTTAATTTTTCCTAAAAGTCAAAGAAATCCTAATCCTTCTTCCCTTTTGATTGGGTTTGATTCATCCTTTCAATTTCGATTGAGTCTATCTCCCAATTCATAATGTTCAAAGCTTTCTCTTACCTTTCTATTGAAAAATCAAATGTGGATTTTCAGTCGCAAAATCCAAAATTCAAATTTCTGAAAATCGGAACCATTAACTATTGACTTAGAATGCATGAATGATTCTTGGATTTGAATCTCCAAATTTTGTTTTCCTAATGACATAAGAAAATACAACTTGATATATAACTAATCAGTATGGATTTTTTCAATCAAAAAATCCTTCTCAATTTTAATTATAACAACAATTATGAGTATATGTAAACCCCCCAAGAGAAATTGTTAGACGGATATATATTATTTATATATGTTCCCGATAGAGAATTATCAGATATCAGAAAAGTATCATACTTCAATTTGAATTTTGAATTGAATAGAAAATGGAAATTCTGTTTTCATAGAGCACAACCCGTGTTGCCCCGAATAGAACAGAGAACGACAATAAAACAATAAAAGAGAAGAAAGACGGATATTATAGATATCTCCACACGTGGTTAAGCCATACAAACCTTCTTTTCTTATACACTTCACAATCGTATTCTACTCAAAAATCCGTAAACAAAATCTCTCTCTTCTCTACAAATCATTTTTTGAACAACGAAATCCATAACAGAAAAGGGGGTTAAATGCTAAAAAACCGATTCTAATTCTATATATTCTTTCTTATTTTTATGCCTTTATCTCAGCGAAAAGATCAAATGTCGAATCCATTTATTTTTCTGGTATTCAAGCAGGTTGGAATGTGTATTATCATAATAATGGTAGAAATGGAATCATTTTTGTTTTGATATTCTATACAAAATCCTATAACTTAATTAATAAGTCTAAGTAGCAGAAGTCTGTTTCTAGGGATGTTTTATCAATTTCTTTCCATTTGTATCTGTTGAAAATTCCAATAAATTCCAATTCAATTTAAGTAGAAAATTCTCTTTCTTCCTCCGTTCATACGTATTTCATATATTCCAGATATG